GTACCACCGAAAGGTTTGGTCGCATACTTGAAAAATAACCCAAAAAATCAAGGGAATGCTTGGATAATTGGTTTATATAAATCCTTCCTGGTTGAGACCACACATAAGAATGACATTGCCATAAATTGACAAGATAATATTTCCACTTATTCATCAGAAGAGGGGTATCCTTCGAAGACAGAATAGATTTTCCTTGATATCTAACATAATGCATAAAAGGATCCTTGAAGAACCATAAGATGGCGGCCGGAAAATCATTAACGAAGACTTCTTCTACAGGATATTTTTTTTTTTCATAGAAATGTATTCGCTCAAAAAAGATACCAGAAGAGGTTAATCGTAAATGAGAAGATTGATTACGAAGAAAAAGTAAAATGGATTCGTATTCACATACATGAGAATTATATAGGAGCAAGAATAATCGTGGATTACTTTTTGAAAAAATAATTTTTTTTGGAGTAATAAGACTATTCCAATTATAATACTCGTGAAGAAAGAGTCGTAATAAATGTAAAGAAGAGGGATCTTTCACCCAATAGCGAAGGGTTTGAACCAAGATTTCCAGATTAATGGGGTAGGGTATTAGTACATCTGATACATAATTTAAATGTGGGAATTTGTCCTCTAAAAAAGGAAATATTGAATGAATTGATCGTAAATTATAAGATTTTACGATTTCTGTCGCCTCTAAGGAAGATACTAATCGTAGGGAAAACGGAATTTCCACAATGACTGCAAATCCCTCCGACATCATTTGAGAATACAAATTTTTGTTGTACCCAAAAAATTTTTTTTGGTTAGAATCATTAGCGGAAATTATCAAATGATTCTGTTGATACATTCGACTAATTAAACGTTTTATAATTAGTAAACTATATTTAGTGTCATAACCTACATTATCCAACAAAATCGATCTATTTAAACCATGATCATGAGCAAGTGCATAAATATACTCCCGAAAGATAAGTGGGTATAGGAAGTCATGTTGCTGATATCTATCTAGTTCTAAATATCCTTGAAATTCTTCCATTTTTAATGTGAACAAGAAAAGAAATAGGTGATTTATTGGGTTATCAAATGATACATAGTACGATACAGTCAAAACAAGGTATTATAGTAAGAAAATACCTCGGAACAAGTAAGACTCATCAACAGACTCTCTAGCCTCTCTTTTTCCATCTAATTGATTTATGTTCATTTTAGGGTAACAAGATGGTTAGAAATCCTTTATTTTTTCAATCCAATCGCTCTTTTGATTTTGAAAAATCTTTATCAATATACTGCCTTCTTCTACACATTTATCTCTACCCCATAATGGGTAATAGCTAATAATTAGGACTCATAAGAAATTTATAATCCACTCATGGGAAAAGTTTTTCCCGTATTAAGCACTAATATATTTTTAACGTCTAATTAGATCGGGTAATCATTCAAAAATTAAGAACAGAAGCTCATTACTTTTTGTTTCCCTATAATTGGAACCGTAGTAGGGCTCTACCCATTTATTCACTCGACCAAATTCATTTTTTTTATTACACGACAAGAATTCAAACAATTTTAATAAGGTTTTGGACCTATTCGGTAAGAATGAAATATTCTTAGAATTATCCATTGATACGACATGCTGCTTTTTCCATTCATTCCTTTCAGGATCAGTCGTGGTCTTACAAACTCTACCGATGGTATGGACGAATCTTTTGCTTCATACAAATGTGTAAAAGATGCTAGCCGCACTTAAAAGCCGAGTACTCTACCGTTGAGTTAGCAACCCAAATAAAATAATTAGAATGTGTAGATACAATCGGAATCTCAATAAAAAAAAGATTGAATTGCACAACGCAATCCAAACCAATCAAAACATTAAAATAGCACAAATTTTTAAAATTCTAATTGATTAGATTCTGAACATAATAAAAATGAGCAGATCCGATGAAAAAATTCTCAGATAAAAATAGGGATAAAGTAAAATATTTATAAATACATCCATTAATTCTATAGTATATATAGATTTTATTGAGTTTAATCTTAATCAAAAAAAGACTTCTTGTATCACAGAAAATACAAGAACCCATTATTTGAATAAAATAAAAGCTATGGGACGGAGATATAAATGGATCCTTTTATCCACGATCGGATTATATTTATTTGATACACTGTTGTCAATATGAATGTTGAGAAAAGAATACAAAAGAAAAAACAATTTATAAATCTAACTAACAATTCCAATTTCAATCAATTAGACAATTAGAATTATAAGAAAAAATAAGAAAAAAAAAAAAACTAAGGACTTGTGTTGGATTGGCACTATATATAATATTTCTATACAACACAACATTGATACAATATTGGTGGAAAAAAAAATTAAGTAAAAAAATGAGGTTTATTCACTAAAATAAGCAAGTGAAATCCTTTGTGTTTTTTTATTTGTTCCTTAACTCATTGACAGTAATCTCAAAATTTTATATTTATAGACCCGATTACTTCATTTATTTATTCACTTAATCTTTTTCTATCTATTTTATATATATCATTCTATCTATTTTATATATATCAATAAAATTTATATCAATAAAATAGAACTAGATTTTTGTCGTTATAAAAGACACTCTTTTATAGTAACAATAATAAATTTAGTATGATATAAATAGAACAAAAGAGGAAATAGCAAAGAAACAAAAAGGTTATACAAGGCTATATACAAATCATCCACATTTTTTTTATTTCATTAATTGAATTTTATTTGTTGATTAGGGCGAAGTTCCGTAAAAACCCCCGCCCTTTTTGAAATATCATGAACAGTTCCTGTAGGTTGAGCACCTTTTTCAAGGAAATATAGAATAGCAGGAACATTTAAATAGATTTGATTCTTTATCGGGTCATAAAAACCCACTTTACGAAGATCTCTTCCCTCTCGTCGGGATCGAACATCAATTGCAACGATTCGATAAATGGCTCATTGGGATAGATGAACAATACTCCCCCCCCCCTAGAAACGTATAAGAAGTTTTCTCCTCGTACGGCTCGAGAAAATTCTAAATTATGTCTATGTATAGAATCATAATATCAAATAGATCCATAAAATCATCAAATTCATTATATTATTGATTTTAGTTTAAATACTTTTTCTTAGTCTTCCCCCCCCCCCCCAAAAAAAAAAAATTATTTGTATCCTCATAACTCAAGTTGAATAACTCTTAAATAACTCAAAAGAAACCTTTTAGGTATTAAATTTATTGAGTGGTCTCTAACCCTTTTTGTCTGTCTCCTTTAGAATCTATTTTGATTCTTAAATATGATCTGGTTGTTGAGACAATTGAAAACGGTATTTCCTTGTTCCAGGATCTTTATCTTTGCCTTGAATCATTGGGTTTAGACATTACTTCGGTGATCTTTAAATCGTTTCAAAACGGCAGCAACATACCATTTTTTGTGATTTTTTTCTATCAAAGAATCATATGAATGGTTGATTCCTACGTAATACACTTTACTTTTGATTTGATCAAAAGAGTTTTACCAATTCCAACAAAATTAACTTTTAAATTTTATCGAATTGGATCCTTTAGATTTATATCTCTAAAATATACTTACGAAGTTGTTCCAATTTATTGATCGATACTAACCTTAGATTCTTGCCCTTGAGAAATTAATCAATACGTTCTACTCGAGCTCCATCGTGTACTATTTACATGGCAGCACTCTCAAAAATGAGGGTTCCAGTGGAACATAACAAATGATGTCGAGCCAAGAGCACTTTCGTTCCTATATAATATAAAAAAGTGGTGGATGTAAGAATCCACAGCTGATCATGTCCTTCAAGTCGCACGTTGCTTTCTGCCACATCGTTTTAAACGAAGTTTTACCATAACATTCCTTCAGTTTGGAACCAGTATGTAATTGATTCAATTATGGAATCGTGAATAATCATCGGTTCGGTCGGTACATAATAATCTATACTTTTTTCTTCTATATGAAGAATGGATAATGTATGACGAAGTCTCAACAAGAATTCAATCAATTTAACCCCATTGTTTATAATTTTTTTTTATTATAACTAACATAACATGAATAAATAAACACGAATAAACAAGTTATTTTGAATCTCTATCTTCAAGTAACGTGATAGGATAAATTCAACAATTTCACACTTCTTAGAGTACCAAGAACTCATAAGAAATCATTAAAAAGATTTAATTGATTGAATAGTTTCCTACCCTATATCATTATTTGCATAAGGTTTTACAGTAAGTACCATTCGCTTTTTATCATCATTAAGAGAAAGATAAATCCATATTGGATTAAACCATCAATGATTAATAAAAAAAAAGACTGATGTAAGGAAAGATTGAAGATTTAGGTTGTTATTTTTTCGTATTTCATATTGTAAAATCAGTAATATTTAACAAATCAAAATTTCGTTTCATATGCGTGTTATTTGAACTCGATTAAATTTGTGAAAAAGATATGATTAATAATAAAAAAAAAAAAAGAAAAGAAATAAGAATCACATTCTATAACAATATTATACTCTTAAACGGAAGACTGGTCGAAAAGACAATCTTTATTTTGATATATTTTATTCTTTATTTTGATATATTTTATTATGATATAGATTATGATATAGATATATATTTTATTTTTTATTATAGATTAATAAAATGATCGTGGGTCAGGTATGTTCTGGGACGGAAGGATTCGAACCTCCGAATAGCGGGACCAAAACCCGTTGCCTTACCACTTGGCCACGCCCCATTTCTAGTCGACACTAATAAACACTAATATTGGTACTGGTTGTTCGTCAACTCAAGTCTAAATATCTATTATCTATAAAATAGATTACTAGAATTTTTATACATGTAGACGTAGAATTAAACAGAATTTATTGATCATTACATATAATTCAATTAAGATATTGTATGAAAGTATGGTTTATTCTATTCTCTTTTGATTTGAGAATTGAAGGATTTTTGATTGGGTGAGTTCAAATTAAAGAAAGTTTTTTGGTCTATCTTATTTTCTTTTTATTCATTTTTCTTTTCTATGAATAATAACATATTTATAATAATAAAATAATATTTATAATAATAAAATAATAAAAAACTCAATTTATTAATAACTCAATCAAAATAAATAAAATACAATTATCCTCAAGAACAAAATGTTTGTTATGCTTAATATATTTAGTTTGATCTGTATCTGTCTTAATTCTGCTCTTTATTCAAGTAGTTTTTTCGTCGCCAAATTGCCCGAGGCCTACGCTTTTTTAAATCCAATCGTAGATGTTATGCCAGTAATACCCCTGTTTTTTTTTCTCTTAGCCTTTGTTTGGCAAGCTGCTGTAAGTTTTCGATGATATCTTTAATTTAATAATGTCTAGACAAATTCATGATTTATTGAAAAAAAAAAAAAAAATTCAAAGAAAAGAATTGATAAGATCAGATAAGTCTTACACCCTCAATTCAAATATTGAAATTCTTGTACAACCGCGAAAAATCTGGATCACCCCACTTTATTTCTTGGTGTCAAAATAAAAAATCAAAATAGTAGGGTATGCGGTATAAAAACGGAGAATCTATTCTCTTTTTTACTAAAAAAAAATCTTGGAGATTATGTAATGCTTACTCTCAAACTATTTGTTTACACGGTAGTGATATTCTTTGTTTCTCTCTTTATTTTCGGATTCCTGTCTAATGATCCAGGACGTAATCCTGGACGTGAAGAATAAAAGATAAGGTTTTTGTTTTCCTTGCTTGATTTTTAAATGTTCTTAGTAGGATTTTATCTATTACACATTTTTAACTATTAAAAATAAAAAGAGCTCGCGAAAAATTCGAAAGAAAATACCAAGTCATCAACAAAAACGGAAAGAGAGGGATTCGAACCCTCGGTACGAAAAACTCGTACAACGGATTAGCAATCCGACGCTTTAGTCCACTCAGCCATCTCTCCTCCCAATTGAAAAAGGATAATACTATGTTACATTATAAAAAATAAGGATTGAAAGAGCCCTTCATAATATTTTTTTTTCATCCGAGAGTGCTTTTTAGTTCCACGGCCCGGCTAAGTACTGACCAGGCCGGGCCCGCCATTTATTGTTCCAACGAATCATAAATAATTTTTTTTTTTTATTTGAAAACTAAAATACTTGCTTGTTATTACGATTGGAAAAATAAAAACTCTTTTGATTTCTATGATATAGAATCAAATGATATCGAATCAAAGTGTCGTTTCTTATCTTAATTTTTTATATTTATTCTTTATTTTCTTTATTTTAGTAATTTAGTAAAGTAAATAAATAACAAAAAGGGAGCTGTGGATTCTTGCACAATACATTTTCATGTATGTTATGGCTTAAGTAGTTTTGTCGAGACGTCTAGGTCAAAAACCTCCGGCAAAAAAACACTTGTTATTTAGTTTTAGTTATTGAAATTTAATGAATTCTCTTTTCCGAATCTCATTGGGTTCTCTGATACAACACGTAAACGCTCTAATTTTCATGATTATTTTATGATCCTATCCTTTCTTTTTACTCTTTTAACTTTTTATTACGACCCATTTTCTTGTTCGACAAAAGGTTCATTTATATACAATAATCGGATTGTAGCGGGTATAGTTTAGTGGTAAAAGTGTGATTCGTTCTATAATCCTTTATATAGTTAAGGGGTCTTTCGGTTTGATTAATATTTCATTCCGACCAAAAACTTTATTTCTTAAAAGGATTTAATCCTTTACCTCTCAATGAAAAATTCGAGGAAGAATATACATTCTCGTGATTTGTATCCAAGACAATTCAAAATTGAAAAATTGGATTATGAGATTACGAAACATAATTTTTTTTTTTTAATTAGATCAATACTTCTAATTGAATAAGTATGAGTAAAGGATCCATGGATAAAGATAGAAAGTGGCTTTCTAATCGTAACTAAATCTTGAATTTGGAATTTGTATTACGGAAATTGAAGCAAAATGGCTATTAAACAATGACTTTGGTTTACTAGAGACATCGACAAATTGTTTTAGCTCGGTAGAAACAAAATGCTTTTCCTAAGGATTCTCTCACATAGAAATAGAGAACGAAGTAACTAGAAAGGTTGTTATAATATAATCCCCCTCTTTTCTATAGGGATCGTCTAGAAAGCGGGTTGTTCTGAATACATTCAGACAGAAAAGCTGACATAGATGTTATGGGTGGAATTTTTTTTTTCGTTCATGTCTTAATATAGGAATTTATACATCTTCCATAAAGGAGCCGAATGAAACCAAAGTTTCACGTTCAGTTTTGAATTAGAGACGTTAAAAATGATGAATCAACGTCGACTATAACCCCTAGCCTTCCAAGCTAACGATGCGGGTTCGATTCCCGCTACCCGCTTTTACTTTATTTTTTTATTAAATTAATAAGAAATAAGAAAAAAATAGAATTAAATATTTTGAGATTTTTATTATTTTATAAAAAATTTTATGAATATAATTAATGGAATGCATCATTGACTTGAATACGGA